CACGCTGCCAATCAAAATTTACCTCTTATGATAGTGTGTGCTTCTGGGGGGGCGCGCATGCAGGAAGGAAGTTTGAGCTTGATGCAAATGGCTAAAATATCGTCTGCTTTATATGATTATCAATTAAATAAAAAATTATTTTATGTATCAATCCTTACATCTCCGACAACTGGTGGAGTGACAGCTAGTTTTGGTATGTTGGGGGATATCATTATTGCCGAACCCAATGCCTACATTGCATTTGCAGGTAAAAGAGTAATTGAACAAACATTGAATAAAACAGTACCCGAAGGTTCACAAGCAGCTGAATACTTATTCCAGAAGGGTTTATTCGACCTAATTGTACCACGTAATCTTTTAAAAAGCGTTCTGAGTGAGTTATTTAAGCTCCACGCCTTTTTTCCTTTGAATCAAAAGTCAAGCAAAATCAAGTAGAGCACTAAGTTCAATTATTTTTTTTGTGTTTGTAGCAAAAAGTAGTTAGTTTATCGGAATCAAAGTAAATAAGATAATAATGGCCTTTTCTTTGGTGATAGAAGATCGAATTGTAGAAAGAATTAAAACGAAAGTTGAGGATAACTCTTTTTTTGACCTATATTCCTGATTACGAATCAAGAAACCTTTATCACCAAGAGTGAGTTCTTCCTTTCGTGAAATTAGTAAAATAAAACGAATTTGGTCTTGTCTTAGGTATATAATTTGAAATTTCAATAGAGATAATAGAGTTTTGTATCTTTCTCTATCTACCGAAAAACCATTTTAGCTAAAAATCCATGTTGGGTCGGATTCGAACGAATCCGTCGATAATCTGTAAAAAACTCTTTATCTATTTTTAGAAAAGTAGAAGACAAGAACAAAAGACAAAGAAATGAAGAAAAATAATAAAGTTTATTATCATACATATCTTTCTCATGGAGGAGATGAATAAGTCCATTTATTTAGTTCTACAGTTCTACATTCTTTGCACTTATTCTTATTATACGTACTCAGTTAGATTTAGATATATCGATACTTCGATCTATACTAAGAATTTCAAATTCTTCAAATTCTATTAATAATAAATATTATCTAATATCTAATTAGAATTCAAATTCTTAATTTAATTATAATTATTACAAGATATCTTTATTTATATAATAACATAATAACAGATACAAATAGTAAATCGAGGTACCCCTTCTATGACAAATTTGAACCTTCCATCTATTTTTGTGCCGTTAGTAGGCCTAGTCTTTCCGGCAATTGCAATGGCTTCTTTATTTCTTCATGTTCAAAAAAACAAGATTGTTTAGATCCGTTGGGACCCAATCTCATCCATTTTTTTTTTGAAAACGTGGACTTGTATCATAACACGGATATCTATTTATTGGAGTATAGTATAACATGTGATTTCCACCGAACATAAAGGAAAAAACTCTTATGCCCGCAGAAACATGATATATGGATATATCAATTCTAGCAATTTTCAAATAGATCAGGATCTCTGGATGGCTGAAATGTAGTCGGTGAATCTATATGTATATCGATATGTATAGTGGGATCGTATTAAATAAAGAGTATGTTATTATTTTAGATTTAACCAATTTGATGAATTACTCCTAAAGGTTGACATCAAACTAGTGCTAGTTCACCTCAAACTAGTGCTAGTTGATGAGAGTTACTTCGGAAACAAAAAAGTAAAGTCAAATTTTTCTGGGGTATTATCTCAATTCCAATAAAATGCAATCGAGTAAAGTATGACTTGGCGATCAGACGATATATGGATAGAACTTATAACGGGGTCTCGAAAAATAAGTAATTTCTGCTGGGCCTTGATCCTTTTTTTAGGTTCATTAGGCTTCTTATTAGTTGGAACTTCCAGTTATCTTGGTAGAAATTTGCTATCTTTTTTTCCGCCTCAGCAAATCATTTTTTTTCCACAAGGAATCGTGATGTCTTTCTACGGAATTGCGGGTCTCTTTATTAGCTCTTATTTGTGGTGCACAATTTCCTGGAATGTAGGTAGTGGTTATGATCGATTCGATAGAAAGGAGGGAATAGTCTGTATCTTTCGTTGGGGATTTCCGGGAAAAAATCGTCGCATATTCCTCCGATTCCTTATAAAAGATATTCAGTCCGTTAGAATAGAAGTTAAAGAGGGTATTTATGCTCGTCGTGTTCTTTATATGGACATCCGAGGCCAGGGGTCCATTCCCTTGACCCGTACTGATGAGAATTTGACTCCACGAGAAATTGAACAAAAGGCTGCTGAATTAGCCTATTTCTTGCGTGTACCAATTGAAGTATTTTGATAAATTGAGAATCAGAACCTTCATTCAATTAAAGAAAACGTATATGAAAGAACCATAAAACGAAACTCTTTTTATGGTCTTTATGTGCACGCAATTCAATAACAAATAACAAATCGAAATAATAGATTCATCTCAGACGGCAAACCATTTCGAAAGCAAGAATTTTTTTTAGTTCAATATTTGTTGGAATTGACACTTTAGATCCAGATAGATCGTATCTTGTAAATTTGAAATTCTTTCTTTTGTATTCTTTAATGACCAACAATTGGATTTCTTAATTAAATACTGAGAACTAGCCAATTTATCCTTTGCCAGTCATTTTTTTTTTTTATCATCCTAATATCTTTCCCTCAATTATTCTATTCCTGACTATGGGTAATCAATGAAATTTTTTCGAAATATTGGATATTTTGATAGCAAAGGAGTTCTTTCGTCTCAAAATCTGAATAATATTCATTACTTAAAGTGGTTCTTTCGATCATTCATCGAAAGGATACACTTTATTTTTAATTTGACCAATTGAGATATCAGGAAACAATATTCTCAATTTCTTCATTCGAAGTGAATTCTTAGCCTATTTCTGTATTCTTTCTAGATTCAAAGACTAACCACAAAATCACAAAGAAAATAGATTCATAAGTTCGATACCTTGTATAAAACTCATGTGTGTAAGAAATATTCGATCGCATAGAGTGTACGAATGGGTTGATTAACAATTTACAGACGAAAAAATGGCAAAAAAGAAAGCATTCACTCCTCTTTTCTATCTTGCATCTATAGTATTTTTGCCCTGGTGGATTTCTTTCTCAGTTAATAAATGGCTGGAATCTTGGGTTACTAATTGGTGGAATACTGGGCAATCCCAAATTGTCTTGAATAATATTCAAGAAAAGAGTCTTCTAGAAAAATTCAGAGAATTAGAGGAACTCCTCTTCTTGGACGAAATGATCAAGGAATACTCGGAAACACATCTCGAAGAGTTTGGGAGAGGAATCCATAAAGAAACGATCCAATTAATCACGATACAAAATGAGAATCGTATGGATACGATTTTGCACTTCTCAACAAATATAATCTGGTTTGGTATTCTAAGCGGGTATTCAATTTTGGGTAAGGAAAAACTTGTTATTCTTAACTCTTGGGCTCAGGAATTCCTATATAACTTAAGTGACACAGCAAAAGCTTTGTGTATTCTTCTAGTAAGTGAGTTTTTTCTCGGATATCATTCACCCCCAGGTTGGGAATTCGTTATACGCTCTATCTATAACGAGGTTGGAGTTGTTGCGAATGAGCAAACTATAACTATTCTTGTTTGCATCCTTCCAGTAATTTTCGATACATGTTTTAAATATTGGCTTTTCCGTTATTTAACTAGTCTGTCTCCGTCAATTTTACTGCTTTATGATTCAATAACTGAATGATAAAGGATCCATTGATATTAATCTAATCCAATTAGAATGCTTGGTACTTTGTAGTTGTACATAAGCAAAGTATTGAAAATCATATTTACTCTTCCTATTTCTAACCATCGGGAAGATTCATCCTAGATTATTCCAGCAAATAGCAGAATCGTGGCTAGGGAACTATACTAGCGACCTACCCAATTTATTGTAGAAATTTTCGCGATCAATGATTGGACCATGCAAACTAGAAATGCTTTTTCTTGGCTAAAGAAACAGATTACTCGATCTATTTCCGTATCGCTCATGATATATATCTTAACTCGGACGTCCATTTCAAGTGCATATCCCATTTTTGCACAGCAGGGTTATGAAAATCCACGAGAAGCGACTGGGCGTATTGTATGTGCCAATTGCCATTTAGCTAATAAGCCCGTGGAAATTGAGGTTCCACAAGCGGTACTTCCTGATACTGTATTTGAAGCAGTTGTTCGAATTCCTTATGATATGCAACTGAAACAGGTTCTTGCTAATGGTAAAAAAGGGGGGTTGAACGTCGGAGCTGTTCTTATTTTACCGGAGGGGTTTGAATTAGCTCCTCCCGATCGTATTTCTCCTGAGATGAAAGAAAAGATTGGCAATTTGTCTTTTCAGAGCTATCGCCCCAATAAAACAAATATTCTTGTGGTAGGCCCTGTCCCTGGTAAAAAATATAGTGAAATAACCTTCCCTATTCTTTCCCCGGACCCTGCTACTAAGAAGGATGTTCACTTCTTAAAATATCCTATATACGTAGGCGGGAACAGGGGAAGGGGTCAGATTTATCCCGACGGCAACAAGAGTAACAATACAGTTTATAATGCTACAGCAGCAGGTATAGTAAGCAAAATCATACGAAAAGAAAAAGGGGGGTATGAGATAACCATAACGGATGCGTCGGAGGGACGTCAAGTGGTTGATATTATCCCTCCCGGACCAGAACTTCTTGTTTCCGAGGGCGAATCTATCAAATTTGATCAACCATTAACGAGTAATCCTAATGTAGGCGGATTTGGTCAGGGAGATGCAGAAATAGTACTTCAAGATCCATTACGTGTCCAAGGACTTTTGTTCTTCTTGGCATCTGTTATTTTGGCACAAATCTTTTTGGTTCTTAAAAAGAAACAGTTCGAGAAGGTTCAATTGGCCGAAATGAATTTCTAGATTCGCAGATTTATCGATATCAAGTACGTAAAAAGAACCAAATTCTTGTTGGCGATTATTTATGATCAAAAAAATGAAATTATGAAAACTCCTTTGTCTTATTTAT